AGAAGAAACATTTCTTCTATCTAAAATAAAAGAATGTACCCTTCTATCCAAATCCAATTTGCATCGATAAAATAAATCCAAATTCCAGTAGTAGATGAATAATTGCGAATTTTTGTGTGTACGAGATTAGAATAACTTCAAAATAACTGACATAATTTTTTATTTTTCCTGATCAGAAAAATACATGAAAAAGAAAGGAGGTAGAAAAATTTTGGGATTTATGGTTAAAGAAGAAAAAGAAGAAAACAGGGGTTCTGTTGAATTTCAAGTATTCAGTTTCACCAATAAGATACGGAGACTTGCTTCACATTTGGAATTACACAAAAAAGATTTTTCATCGGAAAGAGGTCTACGAAGACTTTTGGGAAAACGTCGACGTTTGCTGGCTTATTTGGCAAAGAAAAATAGAGTACGTTATAAGAAATTAATCAGTCAGTTGAATATCCGGGAGCAGTAATTTAATCGTTCGAATTTTTTTCTTATTTTATTAGTAGTCTTATAGTAGTCTTAGATTTTGCATTTTGATGAGCCTCGTTTTGAGGAATTCATGGAATAATCCATTTTCATGGAATAATGAATTAAGGAAGAAAGGATATGAGTCTACCGCTTACAAGAAAAGATCTCATGATAGTCAATATGGGCCCTCAACACCCATCAATGCATGGTGTTCTTCGACTGATCGTTACTCTCGATGGTGAAGATGTTATTGATTGTGAACCCATATTAGGCTATTTACACAGAGGAATGGAAAAAATCGCGGAAAACCGAACTATTAGGAGAGGGGGGATAGAAAGAGAGAGATAGTAGAAGGGAATAGGGAGGGGGATAGGAAAGTTATTTAGGTAGGAGACCGGGAAATTCCTTAAGTTAAGAAAGAAAAAAGAATAAAAACACGGATACATAACATAAAAAAAAGAATAAATAAGACGAGATTCGCCCTCCCCCTACATATTTAATTTCTTCTCCTATACAAAAACTAGCAAGACCCACTCCATTGGTAATTCCATCAATAACACCCTTATCGAAAAACTCAGTTAGTTCGGTTAATCCTCTTATACCGAAGGTAAAGACCCTAGTATAGAAAATATCTATATAACCACGATTATATGACCAACTGTATATCTTTTTTTTTACTTGATCAAAAAAGTCCTTTTTCGGACTCCCTTTTACAAAGAAATTTATTAAATCCAAATTCTGAAAAAAACAATAAGCGGATCCATAGAAGCTATATGCTATGAATAAACCGAAGATAGCTATACTTACAGAAGAAATTGCATTAGTGATAAATTCATATGAATTTATAAAAGAATTAGAACTTTCCTGGATAAAGTTTATTGAGGGAGTTAACCACTTTGATAATATGGTTAACTCTGCTATTCCATTATCTATTGCTCCATTATCAAAAGAGATTCCTATGAATCCAATGAACAAAGTAAAAAGCAGCAATATAAGAAGAGGAAATAACATAGTATTTCCCGTTTCATGCGGATAGGCTAAAGTGTTTTTAGCTCCAAAGGAGGTACTAAAGGATCCTATCCTATTTCTTGTATTACCATGAATTTTGGATAAATTTTGTGAAAAAAAAGAAACTCTACTTTTCGTTGTTGGTAAAACGAAATTCCTATTCACTCCCTTGGTTATCCTTTTTCCCCATAAGGATATTGAATACAACGAACCCTTTTTGGTGCTACTGTAATTTTGAAAATGAACACGCAAATACCCATCAAACGTAAGTAAATATATCCGAAACATATAAAACGCAGTTAATCCTGCAGTAAAGGAGGCTATTATTCCAAAAAAGGGCGAATACAACCAACTATTACTAAGGATTTCATCTTTGGACCAGAAGCAAGCAAGAGGTGGAATACCACAAAGAGAAAGTGTACCACATAAAAAAGTAGTTCTTGTAATTGGAATGTATTTTCTTAAACCGCCCATAAGAACCATATTCTGACTTTTATCTGGTGAATATCCAACAAGAGGTTCCATTGAATGAATAACGGATCCGGATCCCAAGAATAATAAAGCTTTTGAATAAGCATGAGTGATCAAATGGAATAAAGCAGCTTGATAAGAACCTATACCTAGAGCTAACATCATATAACCCAATTGAGACATTGTAGAATAGGCTAAGCTTCTTTTAATATCTCTCTGAGCAAGAGCTAAAGTAGCCCCTAAGAAGAGTGTTATTGTACCTACTAAAGAAATGAAACTCATTATAAAAGGTAAAGATATGAAAAGAGGAAGAAGTCGAGCTAGAAGAAAAATCCCCGCAGCAACCATAGTTGCTGCGTGTATAAGAGCCGAAATGGGAGTGGGTCCTTCCATAGCATCGGGTAACCATACGTGAAGAGGGAATTGTGCAGATTTCGCAACTGCACCAAGGAATAATAAAAAAGCACACAAAGTAGTAAGTAAAGAATTAATCCCATTATTAGGAATCCAGTTATTAGCTATTTGGAACAAATCCCGAAACTCTAAACTACCTGTTACCCAAAAAAAACCTAAAATTCCCAATAACAGACCAAAATCCCCTACACGATTAGTTACAAAAGCTTTTTGACAAGCACTCGCTGCGATTGGTCGTGTAAACCAAAAGCCTATCAATAAATAGGAACACATTCCCACAAGTTCCCAAAAAAAATAAATTTGTATCAAATTGGAGCTAGTAACTAATCCCAACATGGAAGTATTGAAAAAACTTATATAAACAAAAAATCTCAAATATCCTTCATCGTGAGACATATAACCGTCACTATAAATAAGAACCAGGATTCCTACAGTAGTAATTAGTATTAACATAATAGAAGTAAGCGGGTCAATCAAGTATCCAAATTCTAAAGAAAAATCATTATTGACGGTCCAAGACCACAGATATTGATAGATAGAACTTCCATTTATTTGTTGAATAGACAGTTGAACTGAGAATACCATAGCTATACTTAAGAGTAAAATACTAGGAAAAGCCCATATACGACGAAGATTTTTTGTTGCGGTCGGAATAAGAATAAGGCCAAACCCCATTGACATAATAACTGGAAGTGGGAGAAGAGGGATTACCCATGCATATTGATATGTATGTTCCATAAGAAAATAAATTGCAATTTTTACTTGAAATTTTTACTTCAATTTTTCTATAAAATAAAATTATTTGCGATTCACCAAACCAATTCTTATCTCTTTCTGAAGGAATAAATAAAAAGAATTAAGAAAAAAATACAGGAATTCTTAATTTTTGCTTATTTCAATGAGAAAAATTTGGAAAAATTAAGAATGGGTGTAGTTGGTTAAATTCAAAAAGTTAATCAAATAAATTCGTTACCTAGTTATTACCTAAATAAGCATATTTATTAAAATACAAAAAAAAGTTGAATCATTTTACTTTCTATTCATTTTTCTATTTCTTTAAAACGAACGTGAAACAGCCCTGTTGTTTCGTAACTGATTGATTGAATTCCAATGAAAACCTATGTTTCTATTTATAGGAAATTATCGAATATTCCTTACTTCATATAGAACTGAAATGAAATCCTAATGACTATAATTACCTAAGTTTTAGAATGTCTTGTTTAAGAGACTCAGTATTTTTTGTTTTGATTGGAATTCCATTATGAAATACCATTCTGAACTTAAATTAACTATTTGAATTTTCCCTTCTTTTTATCCCCCGATCTTATATGGGAGATAGGCCTCCGTACCATATACCTATATATGGAGTATACTTGATATATAAATATATATAAATAGATTTAAAGGGAAAACCTTTCTGTATATTCTATATTATTAAAACAAAGTCTAAAATATATACGAAAAATATGCTAAAAAATTCTTGTCTTATCCGCATTAGACAAAATGAAGTAAAAAAGAATTTAGAATTTCAGTATCTTTCAGTATCTAAGTATAAATACTAAGAAAAAGAAGAAAGAAGGATTGATTTGCGGCAATAGATGTCTTTCACATACAACTAGAAAAAAGTAATTTCCTTTTTGAATGGCAGTTCCAAAAAAACGTACTTCAATGTCAAAAAAGCGTATTCGTAAAAATCTTTGGAAGAAAAAGACTTATTTTTCCATAGTACAATCTTATTCTTTAGCAAAATCAAGATCATTTTCTAGCGGCAACGAGGATCCAAAACCAAAGGGTTTTTCTGGGCAACAAACAAACAAATAATCCGGTTTTGGAATAATCTGAATTGACCTATCAAAAAAGAATTCCAATTGTTTAATATGAACAATTTGGATTAATTAATGAATGTACTTTTATGTGTCGAATTACTCGGTATAAGATTCTTAGAACAAACCCCTCTGATATATAGAATAAAAGTTTTTGGTATACTGTGTGCTAAGTATTTCTTTTCCTATCAATGAACTTTTCATAATAGAATCCTCATAATAAAATATGAGGATTCTATTATGAAAAGTGGAGTATTTTTGCAATAGAACTTACAACTTATACCTATCTTATCCAAAATCCACAAGTAAATTGGTTTAAGGTTGATAAATTATATTAATAAGAGCATAAAGGCTTTCATTCTAGAAATTTTGCGAAAATCCAAAGGGGTTTCTATTTAATAATGAAATTAAAATGGATAAATAGAAAAAGCTTTTTGGATTTTGTCTATTGCATTGAAAGAATTTTTCAAATTTAAATGAGAAACTAATTAGAAAAAAAAATTTTTAGTTCTATATTGCAACTTAGAAAAAAGCAGTTCCAACTCTTTCAAGTAGTGTTTATATTGGGCAAAGCAAGAGTTTTTTGTTAAAAAAAATCGCAACGATATTACCAAACGAAGTCTAAGATTCTAATGTTCCTAAATTTTAGGGACTTTCCCAATCTCGACGATTCGCGAGAAAATAACTATTATTCTTTTAAGTTACCTATTATTTGAAGTTAGCCGCCATGGTGAAATTGGTAGACACGCTGCTCTTAGGAAGCAGTGCTCAAGCATCTCGGTTCGAATCCGAGTGGCGGCATTCTCGAAAAAGAATACAATAGATTAGAAAATAGATTCAATTCGAAATTTACAATTTTGTAATGGGACCTTCCCCTTATGCTATTTGCAACTTTAGAACATATACTAACTCACATCTCTTTCTCAACAATTTCAATTGTGATTACGATTCATTTGATAACCTTATTAGTTCGTGAACTTGGGGGATTACGTGATTCGTTAGAAAAAGGAATGATAGCTACTTTTTTTTCTATAACAGGATTCCTAGTTTCTCGTTGGGCTTCTTCGGGACATTTTCCATTAAGTAATTTATATGAGTCATTGATCTTCCTTTCATGGGCTCTGTATATTCTTCATACGATTCCTAGGATACAGAACTCTAAAAATGATTTAAGCAGAATAACAACGCCAAGTACTATTTTAACGCAAGGCTTTGCCACGTCGAGTCTTTTAACTGAAATGCATCAATCCACAATACTAGTACCTGCTTTACAATCTCAGTGGTTAATGATGCATGTCAGTATGATGTTACTAAGCTATGCAACTCTTTTGTGCGGATCCTTATTATCCGCCGCTCTTCTAATCATTAGATTTCGAAAAAATTTCCAGTTCTTTTCTAAAAAGAAAAAAAATGTTTTATTTAACACATTTTTCTTTAGTGAGATTGAAAATTTCTATGCAAAAAGAAGTGCTTTAAAAAGCACCTCTTTTCCTTCATTTCCAAATTATTACAAATATCAATTAACTGAGCGTTTGGATTCTTGGAGTTATCGTGTCATTAGCCTAGGATTTACCCTTTTAACCATAGGTATTCTTTGTGGAGCAGTATGGGCTAATGAGGCGTGGGGATCCTATTGGAATTGGGATCCTAAGGAAACTTGGGCATTTATTACTTGGACCATATTCGCAATTTATTTACATAGTAGAACAAATCCAAATTGGAAGGGTACGAATTCCGCACTTGTAGCTTCAATAGGATTTCTTATAATTTGGATCTGCTATTTTGGTATCAATCTATTAGGAATAGGTTTACATAGTTATGGTTCGTTTACATTAACACCTAAATGATTACATAAAATAAAACCTTCATTTCATGAAGGTTTTTACTTTTTTGTTTTATTTGAGAACCCCTTGAACGCCTTTTCAAAGGGTTCTCAAAAATTCGAGATAGACCTAATTAGACTTTTTTACTTTTTTCTGAATTATTGGGTTTTTCCACTATAGGAATATAGAACGGACTAGTTAAAAAAACCTATTTAGGATAATAATTGGATAAGAGAGCCTCTACCCTGTCAACGGATAGGGAGAGAACAAAATCTGGATAAATACCAATTCCTATTACTGGTAAAAAGATACAGATTAAAAGAAAGAGTTCTCGTGGTCCAGAATCCACAAAATTTGCATTTGGAACATGAAATAGCTTGTATCCGTAGAACATCTGGCGTAACATAGATAATAAATAAATAGGAGTTAATATCATTCCAATTGCCATTACAAAAGTAATTAGGGTTTTTGGCATTAACAGAAATTTTGGACTAGTAATTAGCCCAAAAAATACTACTAATTCTGCGACAAAACCGCTCATTCCTGGTAAGGCAAGAGAAGCCATTGAAAAGCTGCTAAACATGGTAAAAATTTTCGGCATTGGGATAGATATCCCCCCCAGTTCTTCGAGATAAACAAGACGCATTCTATCACAAGCCGTTCCTGCCAAGAAAAAAAGTGTAGCACCAATAAATCCATGGGATAATATTTGTAAAATAGCTCCATTGAGTCCAATGTTGGTTATGGAACCAATTCCTATAATTATGAAACCCATGTGAGATACAGAGGAATAGGCTATTCTTTTTTTGAAATTTCGTTGACCAAGAGAAGTTGAAGCTGCATAGATTATTTGGATCGCTCCTATTATTACCAACCAGGGCGAAAATAGATAATGAGCATGCGGTAACAATTCCATGTTGATCCGAATCAATCCATATGCTCCCATCTTTAATAGGATTCCCGCTAAAAGCATACATGTACTATAATGCGCTTCCCCATGGGTATCTGGTAACCACGTATGTAGGGGTATAATCGGCAATTTGACAGCATAAGCAATAAGGAATCCTAAATATAAAAGTATTTCCAAAGTTGCAGGGTATGATTGATTAATTAATCTTTCCAAATCTAACCCTGGTTCGTTGGAACCATATAAGCCCATACCCAGAACTCCGATTAAGAAAAAAAGGGAACCGCCCGCAGTATACAAAATAAACTTTGTAGCTGAATATAGACGCCTCTTTCCCCCCCACATGGATAAAAGTAAGTAAACAGGAATTAATTCTAACTCCCACATGATAAAAAAAAGTAAAAGGTCTCGCGAAGAAAATAATCCTATTTGACCACTATACATTGCTAGCATCAGGAAATAGAATAATCGCGAATTCCGGGTAACTGGCCAAGCTGCTAAAGTAGCTAAAGTAGTGATAAATCCTGTCAATAAAATAGATCCTAATGAAAGTCCATCGATTCCCAATCTCCAGTGGAAATCGAAGACATCTATCCATTTTGAATCCTCCTTTAATTGGATTAAGGGATCCTCCAGTTGGAAATGGTAACAGAATGCATAAGTCATTAGAAGGAATTCTAATAAACAAATAGATATAGTATACCACCTAACGATTTTGTTTCCCCTATGAGGTAAAAAGAAAATTAATGAACCTGCAAATATCGGCAAAACAACAAGTATTGTTAACCAAGGAAAATAACTCATGATAAAGTGATAAAGACAAGATACGTTTTGACCAGAAAAGCCCGTGCTCGATTATTTCGAGCACAGGCTTCTTCGGTAAAGAGGAATCAGACGATTCAAGTGGAGTTTTTTGTAACGTATCAATAAGATAGAGCCATGCTGCGGGTTGTTTCAGGCCCTAAATAAACGCGGACACTTAAAAAATCTGTTGGGCAGGCAGATTCGCATCTCTTACAACCCACACAATCTTCGGTTCTCGGCGCGGAAGCAATTTGCTTGGCTTTACATCCATCCCAGGGTATCATTTCTAATACATCTGTTGGACAAGCTCGTACACATTGAGTGCATCCTATACATGTATCATAAATTTTTACGGAATGTGACATTGGATTTATAAATTTTTCTTTTCAACATAAAATTTTTCGATCTGGTAAAAATGAAATTAGTACTATAATGAGTCATATGTATTGTAGACACCAGACGAAGCAATGGTTTATCCAAACTTCAACAAAAATAATAATCTATTTTTAATCCGTTTGTGAGAAAGCGTGAAAAGAGCCAAGAGACTTGAATTTTGGACTTCAACAGTCATAATTATACAAATTGTACATACGAATTCGAATTAGCCAATAAATTGGCTATCGTCTTTTCAATATAAATTATTGCAATATTCAAATTGCAATATCAAGGAATTACAAAAATTCATTTAAGTAAAAAAGAATACTATGCAATAACCTACTCAAAAATGGATATTCTCAAATAATAATAAGAAAATAGTATTAGATTTCTATTCATCTTAATATTCGATATTTTTATTATATGTGCGCCTTTGTTTAGAGGATTCTATGTCTAATTATTCTAAAGTCTAATTATTCAAAAAATTAGATTGATTGATACGAGTGGATTTCCTGTTACGGTGGATGGAAGAAAGAATGGATAGTCCAATAGCGGCTTCAGCAGCCGCAAGGGCTATAACAAAAATTGCGAAAATGTCTCCTTTTAATTGGCGACTATCAAATAGATCAGAAAATGTTACGAGATTTAGATTAATTGAATTCAGTATAAGTTCAAGACATATTAGAGCTCTAACCATGTTTCGGCTTGTGATCAATCCATAGATACCAATCGAAAATAAATAGACACTCAAAAAAAGTACATGCTCAAACATCATTAACTAACTCCTTATCAATCTCGATTCATTTCAATATGAGGAACAAGAATTGAACCGATTCAATTAAATAGAACAATTACACAACAAAAAGTATTTGTTGGCAGTAGATGGGTTTTACTAAATCAAAATTGTGATTCTTTAGTTATTTATTTTAGATTTGCAATTCTAATAATTTTACTATTTCTGAGTTTTTCTTATTGCCGAGCCATAGTAATTGCACCTATTAAAGAAACTAGAAGAATTATGGAAATGAGTTCAAACGGAAGATAAAAATCGGTTGCTAAATGAATCCCAATTTGTTGAACATTATTTATGAGACCCTGTTCTACTATTTGGTTTGATCTTGTAGTCCAAAGAATTCCATACCATGACGTATCTGGGATAGTAGTCATTAGTGAAAAAACAATAGTTATACAAACGAGTGAAGTGAACCCGTCTCCAATAGTCCAATAATTCTTATCTTTAGACCATTCTGAACCATTTATGAACATTACAGCGAATATGATCAAGACATTTATGGCTCCCACATAAATAAGAAGTTGTGCGACAGCTACAAAGTAGGAATTCAATAAAAAATAGAATAAGGATATACAAACAAGAACTAATCCCAGCGAAAAGGCAGAATAAATTGGGTTGGTAAGTAATACTACTCCTAGACCCCCTAGTAGAAGAACAAATCCCCCAAATAGCACAAGAATCTCATGTATTGGTCCAGGTAAATCCATTATGGAAAAAAAGAAATTAATAGTATAAAATTTTTCATGAACTGACTAAAACTAAAGGATTCCAGTAAAAAAAAAGGATTAGGATATTTTTTTGTGTATAAGCTGTATAGTTAGAAATTATATCACGAAAATCTAGTCTGATTTTAAATCAGGGATAATTTGCAATAAGCAGTAGTTATTCGTTTTTCTTTATAGTTAGTAAAGAATTTTTGGATTTTTATAACAAAAACAAAAAATAAAAAACCCTAGTCTAGTAATCAGTAATCGTTCTTGAATTCGAAGATTTATGTTCGTTTATTTTACTTTCAGTCGAATTCCTAATTGTTTGAATTGTGTAATCTCCCATTATGGAGATTGGTAACCGACTCAAAGCAATTTGATTGTAATTCAATTCATGACGATCATAAGTAGAAAGTTCATATTCTTCCGTCATTGATAAACAGCTTGTTGGACAGTACTCAACACAATTACCACAAAATATACAAACTCCGAAATCTATACTATAATTAAGCAATTGTTTCCTTTTAATATCCTTTTCAAATCTCCAATCCACAAGGGGTAGATCTATTGGACATACGCGAACACAGACTTCACAAGCAATACATTTATCAAATTCAAAGTGGATTCGCCCTCGGAAACGCTCCGGTGTAATTGATTTTTCGTAAGGGTAGTGAATCGTTATAGGTAAACGATTTGTGTGGGATAAGGTAGTTATGAAACTTTGACCAATGTACCTTGTAGCGCGTATTGTTTGTTGACCATAACTCATGAACCCAGTTACCATAGGTAACATATTCTAAAATATCTATGAAAAAGGTATGTTTCTTTCTCTTGTTTGAGAGAACTTTTGTGTTGAAAATATTCTTACTGTTATTGTATTATCTTATTTATAGTGAAACAAGTTGGGAAGAAGTTGTTAATAAGAGATTGCCCAGGGAAATAGGTAAAAGAAATTTCCATCCAAGATTTAATAACTGGTCCATTCTCATCCTGGGTAAAGTCCATCTTATTGTGATAGAAATGAAGAGAAATAAATAAGCTTTAGTTAATGTAATAAAGATACCCATTGTCATTTCCAAAATTCCAACTGCTTTATTCATTTGAAAAAATTCAAATGAGGATATAAAGGGAATAGAGAAATTCCACCCGCCTAAGTAAAGAACTGTTACAAATAAAGAGGAAACTAATAAATTTAGGTAAGAAGCAAGATAAAATAAAGCATATTTGATACCGGAATATTCTGTTTGATAACCTGCTACTAATTCTTCCTCCGCTTCTGGTAAATCAAAGGGTAATCTTTCACATTCTGCCAAAGAAGAAATTAGAAAAACCAGAAAACCTATAGGCTGACGCCAAAGATTCCATCCAAAAAAACCATATTTTGACTGTGCTTCAACTATATCAACTGTACTTGAACTGTTAGATAATCATAGTCGATGATAACATCACAGTTCCCACCGCTATTCCAAAACCGTACATGAAACCTTAGTTTCATACGGCTTCTCTATGATCAGAAAAAGGAATCGGTATTATCCCCTGGGGCATAGATAGAATTAGGTAAAATAAAATCGATAGGAAAGTCCTAAATTAGACCAAAGGAATTCCGTCTGCTAGACTAAGAAAAAGCGCTTCCGAATTGATCTCATCCTTTATAATATAATGAAAATTTTTCTTTGTTCAGTAATAACTTAATCTTGGAATAAAACACTTGTTATAGAAATAAAATTAATAAATGGAAAGAGTTGGGCATTAGTTCATGAGGAATTCTCTATGAATATAGATAGAGGAAGGAAAAAATTAATAAAAATATTTTTTTTGTATTGCATTCCATATCTTTTGTCCTATTCTTCTTTCCCCGGGTAGGGGGTAGTTAAAAAGAAAAAAGTAATAAAGGGTTAATTCGTTCTTGATAGCCATTTCCTTAACAAGTGAATGGGAACATACTCTGGATCGGAATCCGAAGAAAGTACTACTTGATCATTTCCACCAATTTCAAGTCTTTATTATGATTCCTTTTATGAGGGAAAATACCTAATGTCTTAGATTCCCCCATTACTAATCCTTTATGTACTTTAGTGTTCCTAACCCCTCACTAACTTTTGATGGATTCTTCTTATGATTCTAAGTTATAGTAATAACTAGGAATATTCTAGTAATGGAATTCCATATCGCGAATCCTTTATTCTTGCCCGCTTCAAGATATGATGACTAATTAAAAAATATCAACCTTGGGGTAAAGAGTTTACACTGCTTATGTTTACTTCAACTTTTTTCTTGTACGTAGAAAATGAGATTTTTTTCTTTTTACTACAAATTAATAAGCTGTTTTGTTTCACTCATATAGCTATCTAGTTTAACTTATCCAACCCGAATACAGAATAAGAAAAGGAAGATAAATATTCAATGGATTTTAGAGGAAAAATATCCTAATTTTAACGAATCACACGTAGAGATATTGCTAGCACACAAAAAGTTAATGGTATTTCATAACTAATGGATTGAGCAGCAGCTCGTAGACCGCCTGAAAAAGAATATTTATTATTTGAGCTATATCCCGACATAAGAAGACCAATAGGAGCAATACTTGAAATGGCAATCCATAAAAAAACACCAATACTAAGATCGGCTAAAACAAAACGATATCCCAAAGGAATAACTAAAAAACTTAATAAAATGGATATGACTGCTATAGAGGGTCCAATGCTAAATAAAGGAATTTCTCCTCGGGATGGCAGGATATCCTCTTTAAAAAGTAGCTTAGTCCCATCTGCTATAGCTTGAAGCAGTCCCAGGGGGCCAGCATATTCAGGACCAATACGTTGTTGTATCGATGCAGATATTTCTCTTTCTAACCACACAATTACGAGTACCTCTATTGTGATTCCCAAAAGGAGGGTCAAAATGGGTAGAATCCATATTAGTCCATAGACTTCTTTTAATAATTCCGATTTCGAAAAAGAATTGATAGTTTCTACCTCTACCCTATCTATTATCATTTCAACGATCAACTTCCCCCATAATGATATCTATACTACCTAATATCGTCATGATATCAGCCAATTTCATTTTTTTAACTAGCTGAGGAAGAATTTGTAAATTAATAAAACCGGGTGGCCTAATTTTCCATCTCCAGGGGAAAAGACTATCATCTCCTACCAGATAAATTCCTAATTCACCTTTTGGAGCTTCCACTCTTACATAAAGCTCTTGCTTTGACAATTGAAAATTTGGCGAAGGTTTTTTACCAAGAAATCTATATTCAAAATCATTCCATTCGGAATTCTTTGCTTTCTTAAAGCGTCGGACTTCTAAATTCTCGTAAGGTCCTCCAGGAATTTTCTCTACAGCCTGTTGAATAATTTTGATGGATTCCCTCATTTCACCAACTCGTACTAAATAGCGAGCTAACGAATCCCCTTCTTTTTGCCATTGGACTTTCCAATCGAATTGGTTGTAAGACTCATAAGGATCAACTTTACGAAGATCCCATTGTATTCCAGAAGCTCGTAACATCGGTCCCGATAAGCCCCAATTTACTGCTTCTTCTCCGCTAATAAAACCTACTCCTTCAACTCGTTCTAAAAAAATAGGATTCTCTGTAATAAGTTGTTGATATTCAACAACTCCGCGTAAAAAATAATCACAGAAATCTAAACATTTATCGATCCATCCATAAGGTAGATCGGCGGCTACTCCCCCGATGCGAAAGTAATTGTGCATCATTCGCATACCTGTAGCAGCTTCAAATAGATCATATATTAATTCTCTCTCTCTAAAAATATAGAAAAAAGGAGTCTGTGCCCCGAGATCCGCCATAAAAGGCCCAAGCCATAACAAGTGAGAGGCTATACGGCTCAACTCTAACATAATTACCCTAATATAGCTGGCTCTTTGGGGTATTTGAATATTCTCCAAGAATTCAGGTGCATTTACCGTTATTGCTTCTGTAAACATAGTAGCTAAATAATCCCACCGTGTTACATAGGGTAAGTATTGTATAATAGTTCGGTTTTCCGCGATTTTTTCCATTCCTCTGTGTAAATAGCCTAATATGGGTTCACAATCAATAACATCTTCACCATCGAGAGTAACGATCAGTCGAAGAACACCATGCATTGATGGGTGTTGAGGGCCCATATTGACTATCATGAGATCTTTTCTTGTAAGCGGTAGACTCATATCCTTTCTTCCTTAATTCATTATTCCATGAAAATGGATTATTCCATGAATTCCTCAAAACGAGGCTCATCAAAATGCAAAATCTAAGACTACTATAAGACTACTAATAAAATAAGAAAAAAATTCGAACGATTAAATTACTGCTCCCGGATATTCAACTGACTGATTAATTTCTTATAACGTACTCTATTTTTCTTTGCCAAATAAGCCAGCAAACGTCGACGTTTTCCCAAAAGTCTTCGTAGACCTCTTTCCGATGAAAAATCTTTTTTGTGTAATTCCAAATGTGAAGCAAGTCTCCGTATCTTATTGGTGAAACTGAATACTTGAAATTCAACAGAACCCCTGTTTTCTTCTTTTTCTTCTTTAACCATAAATCCCAAAATTTTTCTACCTCCTTTCTTTTTCATGTATTTTTCTGATCAGGAAAAATAAAAAATTATGTCAGTTATTTTGAAGTTATTCTAATCTCGTACACACAAAAATTCGCAATTATTCATCTACTACTGGAATTTGGATTTATTTTATCGATGCAAATTGGATTTGGATAGAAGGGTACATTCTTTTATTTTAGATAGAAGAAATGTTTCTTCTATCTAAAATAAAAGAATTTTGCTGATTTATTTATTGCTATATCGAATTTATTGAATTGATACACCATTTAATTGATATCATTTAGCAAAATGAAACACAGCATATGCATCCATCTTTCGGCTCGAGAATTTCACGGGATAGAGATATGGTATAAGAAATAGGCTATTAAGTAACTCTAAATGAATTGTGGATACATCTGTATCCTTAACATACTGAAACGATTGCCATTATTCGTATCAAACCAATAGCGATTCATACAAGCTAAATCTTCTAATCAATGGTGGGCCAATAATGAATTTTTTTGCATATGTATTAAGACGCTTGGCCTGATTTCGAAAGTGTCCAGAGTTTTATATGTTGTTTTCATTGCAAAATGATGGATCTCCTTCCGTAACTTTCCAATTACGAGTACGAGAATTGAAAGACATGAAAATTCTCAATTCTCTACGGCGTCTAGGAGATAGATAGAATATTTTCAGGAACAAGAAAATTAGAAGAATCTTTCTCTCTATTCACTACCATTCCGCGTCTTCGACTTCTATTAGTTTCTTTTCTTCTTTAATGCAATAGCTATAGTTTGATATAAGAATCTATTTATCAAAGTAATGGAAACCATTCTCTTATAGGAAATGGTTCGAAAATCGCT